ATCTTTCCGGCTAAGGAATGGGAAACCCTTCTCCCGTTACATGAATCCAATTTTCATTTCATCCGGAAAAAGCCATCTTTTTCTCAACAATGCCTTTGTCATTTGATCCAATAGCGTTCCGTTAGATAGGAACAAATTGGATAAATACCGATAACTCTCGGATAGAGTATTCGAACGGAAAGATCGATTAGATGATGAACTTTTGGTTCTAAGCCATCTCTGACGATTAATCAACAATTCGAAGTGCTTTTCTTGCGTATTCTTGATAAACCAGCCTTTATATATAGATGTAGGAGGATCTGTTTGGGAAGTAAGAAGCCCCTTTGACATCTCTCCATCTGCAAATAATTCTCGATGTGAAAACACAGAACCGGGGGGCGGATCCTTGAATAGTAAAAAGAGTGGATCTGCAGGGTCCCAAATGAATTGGCTTATTCGAAAAAGGCCTTGTTCTTTGGAAGATCTAGCTCTTGTCTGGTACTGCACGGTTCCATTCTGTAAGTGTAAGAACCCCGAATCATTCTCTTGAAGCTCATCCTCTTCATCATAAATGATCCGCTTGACCCGAAATGACCTGGCCCAATAGGGAAATCCCAATTCATTGGGCCTTTCGATACAATCAAATAGAAAGGCCCAAGGGCGCCATATTCTAGGAGCCCAAACTATGTGATTGAATAAACCCTCCTCTATCTGTTGCGGGTCAAGGGGTCCTTCTCCCTCCCCCTCTTCAAACTCCGATTCGTAGTTTTCATAGAGAAATCTCTGATCAAGGATAGAACAAGATCCGTTTTGCATCATATCTAAGAGATTCCTTGGTTCGGGCCGAAGAAGCAATGTCACTCGATCATTATCAAACTGGCTGCAATCTTTTTCTGTCCGTGAAGATCCCACCAGAGCGCCTTCTACTTCTAATAGGCCATGAACTAGATCCGAATCATTCTCAACGAGTCCATAAGAAGTGATCCCATTTTTTTCATCGGATCCGGGTAGAGACCAAAGGTCTTGAGCGACCGATCCGGCAGAACAACTCAAAAGATAAAGAAGCATCGTTAATTTCTTCATGGTCGTTCCAAGTTCGAAGTACCATTTGTACAAATAAGAATCCCCTTCGTTACATGATTTCTTCTTCATATAGATAGATATAGGATCTATGGGGCAATTACTTAGAAGTACATTTTGTGCTACAGCCCTTCCTATCTGATAGAAAAGGATCCCATGATCCTGAACCGATCTTACCTGGGATCGCAAATCCCAAGTTTGTCGATGAAGAGCGGATCTAATTGTATTCGTGCCTATAATTGATTTCTTCTGTGTAATACTAATCGATAGGGCCTCGTTGGTAAGTGCTACAAGAGCTCGTGCATTGGAACCCATGGTTATGGACCCGAATCCGTTATTATGGAACATTTTCTTTTCCAAGTGAAATCCCCTAGTATATGAAAGGGTGAAAAAGTGCTTTCGTTGTTGTGGAATAAGAAGCCTTCGTATCTTAATGCACGTATTTAATCTATTCGGAGCTATTAGAGCGGGATCCACTTTTTGGGGAATATGAGTCGAAGCAAAAACAAGAATATTTCTAGCGGAACATCTTTCACAATCCCTGGAGAGATGGTTCACTAATAGACCGAGGGATAAGTAATTCGACTCATTCACATCTAGATCATGAATGTTTGGAATCCATATTATGCAAGGAGAAATTGCTTTTGCTAATTCGAATTGAAGGGTGATATAAAATCGGTCTATTTCCAGCATCATATCCATAGTTAGCGCATTCATCGTAGTTAGCAGCTCCAGCTCCGTATCAAGGTCACGATCGATATCGTCACTAGCATCAATATCGTCACTATCATCAATATTGATATCATCAATAAGAAAACCTTTAGGCTTGTTATCCAGGAACTTGTTCAGAAATACCGTAATGAAAGGAACATAGGAGTTTGCCGCTAGGTATTTGACCAAATAGGATCGTCCACTTCCTATAGAACCTATCACTAAAATACCCCTAGAGGGGGATAAGGCTAAGCGGAGCGAAAAGGGTTTTCCATGAGATGGGAAATGAAAACTATTAGCCACACACGAAGTTTGTGAATAAGTGAGTGTCTGATAATGAGCAAGGAATATCCGCCTTTCTGCTAAACAGGATGTATTGAACTCATAATTCATTAGATACCTTTTATGAATGTCAACTAAGTATCGTAAGTAAATTGCTCCCGGTTGTTCAATCATTTGATAACCAGAGTCATTCTTTGATAAATGATCACTATGAGTCAGACTCCATAGAATTGGATCAATCCCCTTTTCTGTCGTTAAGGTGGAGAACGGAACCAAGAATTCTCTTTCTTCATCACCAATCGAATCACTGTTCGCGACCCAGGATTCTATTTTATCGTCAATCCAACCCCCGTTCACGCTTTTTCTTTTTCTTATCAATGAATAGATCTCTTTACTTGTATGACTTAGGTGTCTCGTATTTAGCGAAAAAGTGATTCGATTGATGAAT